TATCCACGGGCTTATTAGCTAAATGGCAATTGGCACATACAATACGACCAGTTGCTTCTCGCGGATTTTCATAACCCTGCTGTGCAAAAATGGGGTATGCGTTTGAAATGGGTGCTCGAATTATTATATATATCATGAGCGATACGGAAATGGATCGAGTAATCTCTTCTTTTATCCAAGAAACGGCATTTTTAGTTTGCATGGCCCAATCATTGATTCTGAAAATTTCTACAATAAAATTTGGTAGGTCACTCGTACAGTTCCCTATCCACGATTCTGCTATTTACTGAAATAACTTTACTGTAATATTAGGAAGAATCCGGGTAGAAAGAAAAATAAGAATAATAAGTACAATTTTTAATGTTTAGCTTTTGTACAAAGTACGTTATAATGGGATCGGGAGATCATTTTTTCAGTCATTCATTGAATGATAAATCACTACAAGTGACGGAGATACACGATTTAAATAACGGAAAATCCAATATTTTAAAATGGTATCTAGAATGACTGGAAAAGTGGAAACAAGACCGGATAGAATTTGTTCATTATGAGCAAATCCAAAATCTTTATAGACAGAACCAATCATTAGTTCCCAACCATGAGGCGAATGAAATCCTATACATAAATCAGTTAATAAAAGAATAGAAAAAGCTTTTATTGTGTCGCTTAAGTTATATACGAATTCTTGAACCCAAGAGTTAAGAATAATAAGTTCTTGATTACCTATAATAGAATAACCACTTAGCATAACGAAACAGATTATATTTGTCGAGAAGTGCAAAATTGTATGGATACAATCCTGATTGTGCGTCTTGATCAATTGGACCATTTCTTTGTATATTCCGATACGAAGGTTTTGTAAACGTGTTTCCGGGTATTCCTTTATCATTTCATCCAAGAGGAACAATTCCTCCAATTCTATGAATTTTTGTAGGATACTCTTTTCTTGAATATCAGTCAAGAAAATTTCGGATTGCCGAGTATTCCACGAATTAGTAACCCAAGATTCCAGACTTTTCTTAAATGAGAAAGAGATCGACCAGGGCAAAAATACTATAGATGTAAGATAAATAAGAGGAATCAATGCTTTCTTTTTTGCCATTTTTCATTTTTCGTCTTTAATGAATTCACCTTCACCCCATTCGTTAACTCTATTAATATTTCTATCAAGTCTAAGTTCTATCACAAATCCTAGAGAAATCTATTCCTCCGTTTTTTTATTTGTGATTCGGGAGTTAGTTCTTGAATTTCGAAAGAATACAGAAATAGAATAAGAAATAGAAAGAAAACAGTCCACTTCCAATTCGAATGAAGGAAAAAAAATATTGTATTGTATTGTTTCATATCCATTGATAAAATTCGAAGCAATTAGTGCTTTCGATGAATGCACGAAGGAAGGCCACTTCAAGTAATGAATATTTTAGTCAGATTTCGAAACGAAAGAATGCCCTTTCTATCATCTATCAAAATATCAAATATTTCGAAAAAAAAAATTCTTGAATTTTTTCTGTTTTTTTCAAATTTTTAAAAAAGTATTTATTCTTCAGTTCATTTTTTTTCTTTTTCAAAATCCTTCAATTGGTACACGCAAAAAAGAGGCCAATTCCGCCGCTTTTTGTTCCATTTCTCGTGGAGTCAAATTCTCATCAGTACGAGTCAAGGGAATGGACCCCTGTCCTCCGATTTCCATATAAAGGACACGACGAGTATAAATACCCTCTTTAACTTCTATTCTGATAGACTGAATGTCTTTCATAAGGAATCGGAGAAAAATACGACGATTTTTTCCCGGAAATCCCCAGCGAAAAATACACACTATTCCTTGTTTTCTATCGAATCGATCATAACCACTACCTACACTCCACGAAATTGTACACCACAAATAGAAGCTAATAAAGAGACCCGCGATTCCATAGAACGACATCACAATCCCTTGTGGAAAAAAAAGCATTTGCTGAAACGGAAATAAAGGTATCCAATTTCTACCGAGATAACTGGAAGTTCCAACCAATAAGAACCCTAATGAACCTAAAAAAAGGATAAAGGCCCAACAGAAATTACTTGTTTTTCGAGACCCTGTTCTAAGTTCTATCCATATACGTTCTGATCGCCAACCCATACTAGATCCAGTTGTATTTTATTGGAATTGGGAGAATAACAATAACCCAAATGAATTTGAGTTTTCTTTTTTGGTTTCCCGAAGTAACGCTCATCAACTAGTACTATTCTGATGGAAACCTTGGGGAGTAATTCATCGAATTTCTTATAGATCGAAAAAAAGAATAGATGAGATTTGTCCCTACTGCCCGTATCTAAAAAATCTTGTTTTTTTGAACATGAATAAATAACGAAGCCATTGCAATTGCCGGAAATACTAGGCCCACTAAAGGCACAAAAACAGAAGGTAAGTTGCTGAAAATTGTCATAGAATGGGTACCTCGATTTAATATTTGTACCTGTTAAGTTTTTTTATATTAACATTTTGGTTCGATGTTATAAA